GATGAATTGCCTGATAAAAGGATTACCTTGATAGGGTAAATTATGTATTTATATACATTCATTATATTTAATAGAATTAAACTATTACTAAAAGTATCAAAAACTTTTGTGCATCCTACACTAAAATATAAATAAAAGATAAGCTAATAAAGCTATTGGGTTCATACCCCATGCATAAAGGTTATAATCCTTTTCTTTTTAATTTTTAATAATTCAACCAAAATAATATTCTTTATAATTTTAATAATAGGAACCTTTATTTCAATTTCTGCTAACTCATGACTAAGAGCTTGAATAGGTTTAGAAATTAATTTATTAGCTTTTATCCCCCTAATAAGAGATAATAAATTGATATCAACAGAATCTTCATTAAAATATTTTTTAGTTCAAGCTTTAGCTTCATCAATCCTATTATTTGCAGTAATTATGTTTATATTAAATTCAAGAAAAATAAATTCTAATTATTTTATAGAAATAGCAATTTTTTCATCTCTTCTATTAAAAAGAGGAACAGCTCCATTTCATTTCTGATATCCTAGAATAATAGAAGGTCTATCCTGATTAAATTCATTAATTTTAATAACATGACAAAAAATTGCCCCTTTAATGTTAATTTCTTATATTATTTTCAAACCACTTATAAATATAAGAATTATCCTCTCCAGACTAATTGGTGCATTAGGAGGATTAAATCAAACTTCATTACGAAAATTAATAGCTTATTCATCAATTAATCATCTTAGATGAATATTAATAGCTATACATGACAGAAATTTATTATGAATAACTTATTTCTTATTTTATTCATTTTTAACATTTTCAATAATCTTTTTATTTAATTTATATAAAGTATCTCATATCAATCAATTATTTACATTATTATTTAGCTCAAAAATTTTAAAATTCTTTTTATTTTGTAACTTATTATCTTTAGGAGGATTACCACCTTTTTTAGGATTTTTCCCAAAATGAATTATTATTCAATCAATAACTATAAACAATCAATTTTTATTATTAACATTTATAGTATCAATAACGCTAATTACTTTATTTTTTTATTTACGATTATCCTATAGTGCTTTTATACTAAACTTTTATGAAAATAATTGAATAATTAATTCTTCTTATAATACAATAAATTTAATAATTTTTATTTTAAATTCATTTTTTTCCCTATTCGGATTTTTCTTAATTTCTTCCTTATATTTTAATTTTTAAGGCTTTAAGTTAAATTAAACTAATAGCCTTCAAAGCTATAAATATAAGGAAAATCTTTTAAGCTTTAGTAAATTTATTACTCCTTTAGAATTGCAGTCTAATGTCATTGTTGACTATAAAGCTAATATATAATTGATTAAAGAGATCATTCTCATACATAGATTTACAGCCTATTGCCTAAATTCAGCCATTTAATCGCAACAGTGACTATTTTCTACTAACCATAAAGATATTGGAACTTTATATTTCATTTTTGGAGCTTGATCAGGAATAGTAGGAACTTCATTAAGTATACTAATTCGAGCAGAATTAGGACATCCCGGAGCATTAATTGGAGATGATCAAATTTATAATGTAATTGTAACAGCTCATGCTTTTATTATAATTTTTTTTATAGTTATACCAATTATAATTGGAGGATTCGGAAATTGACTAGTACCTTTAATATTAGGTGCTCCTGATATAGCTTTCCCTCGAATAAATAATATAAGCTTTTGACTTTTACCACCCGCTTTAACACTATTATTAATCAGTAGAATAGTGGAAAATGGAGCTGGAACAGGTTGAACTGTCTATCCTCCTTTATCTTCTAATATCGCTCATAGAGGAGCTTCGGTTGATTTAGCTATTTTTTCATTACATTTAGCTGGAATTTCTTCCATTATAGGAGCTGTAAATTTTATTACAACAGTTATTAACATACGAGCAACAGGTATTTCATTTGATCGAATACCTCTATTTGTATGATCTGTAGTTATTACAGCTCTTTTATTACTTTTATCCTTACCTGTTCTAGCAGGAGCTATTACTATACTACTAACAGATCGAAATTTTAATACTTCATTCTTTGACCCAGCAGGAGGAGGAGACCCTATTTTATACCAACATTTATTTTGATTTTTTGGTCATCCCGAAGTTTACATTTTAATTCTACCTGGATTTGGAATAATTTCTCATATTATTAGTCAAGAATCAGGAAAAAAGGAAACATTTGGTTCCTTAGGAATAATTTATGCAATATTAACAATTGGTTTACTAGGATTTATTGTTTGAGCTCATCATATATTTACTGTAGGAATAGATGTAGATACACGAGCATATTTTACTTCCGCTACAATAATTATTGCTATCCCAACCGGTATTAAAATTTTTAGTTGATTAGCAACATTATATGGAACCCAAATTAACTATTCAGCATCTATTTTATGAGCTTTAGGATTTGTATTTTTATTTACAGTTGGAGGATTAACAGGGGTAGTTTTAGCAAATTCATCAATTGATATAATTCTTCATGATACTTATTACGTAGTAGCTCATTTTCATTATGTATTATCTATAGGAGCTGTATTTGCTATTATAGCAGGATTTATTCATTGATATCCTTTATTAACTGGATTAGTTTTAAATTCAAATATACTAAAAAATCAATTTTTAATTATATTTATTGGAGTAAATTTAACATTTTTCCCTCAACATTTCTTAGGATTAGCAGGTATACCTCGACGATATTCTGATTATCCAGATGTTTATACAGCATGAAACATAATTTCATCAATTGGTTCAACAATTTCTTTTTTAGGAATCTTATATTTCTTTTTTATCATCTGAGAAAGATTTATATCACAACAACAAGTAATTTATCCAATTCAATTAAATTCATCAATTGAATGATTCCAAAATTCTCCGCCAACAGAACATAGTTATTCTGAATTACCTCTATTAACAAATTTCTAATATGGCAGATTAGTGCAATGAATTTAAGCTTCAAATATAAAGTATTTTACTTTTATTAGAAAACTTATGTCAACATGAGCAGATTTAAATTTACAAAATAGTTCCTCTCCATTTATAGAACAACTAATTTTTTTTCATGACCATACTTTATTAATTTTAGTTATAATTACTACTTTAGTTGGATACTTAATGTTTATATTATTTTTTAATAAATTTATCAATCGATATTTACTCCACGGACAAACAATTGAAATCATTTGAACAATTTTACCAGCAGTCATTTTATTATTTATTGCTTTTCCTTCATTACGACTTCTCTATTTAATAGATGAAATTAATGAACCTGCTATCACATTAAAAACAATTGGACATCAATGATATTGAAGTTATGAATATTCAGATTTTAAAAATATTGAATTTGACTCTTATATAATTCCTACTAATGAATTATCGGTAAATATATTTCGATTATTAGACGTAGACAACCGATTAATTATTCCAATAAATTCACAAATTCGAATATTAGTTACTGCCACAGACGTAATTCATTCTTGAACTATTCCAACTTTAGGAGTAAAAACAGATGCAACCCCTGGTCGATTAAATCAAATTAATTTTTTAACAAACCGACCTGGCTTATTTTATGGTCAATGTTCAGAAATTTGTGGGGCTAACCACAGTTTTATACCAATTGTAATTGAGAGTATTCCTGTAAATCATTTTATTAAATGAATTTCTAACACAAATTTTTCATTAGATGACTGAAAGCAAGTATTGGTCTCTTAAACCACTTTATAGTAAATTAGCACTTACTTCTAATGAAAAAATTAGTTAAAAAATAACATTAGTTTGTCAAACTAAAATTATCAATTATTGATATTTTTTAATGCCACAAATAGCTCCTATTAATTGATTAATATTATTTATTATCTTTTCAATTGCATTCATAATTTTTAATATAATAAATTATTTCTTTTTCATGCCATTAATACCTAAATCACATTTTACTTCTAATACAAAACTTACAAATTCCTTAATTTGAAAATGATAAGAAATCTATTCTCAGTATTTGACCCTTCTTCTAGAATTTTTAATATTTCATTAAATTGACTAAGCACATTCTTAGGATTATTAATAATACCTTCTTTATATTGATTGATACCTTCTCGTTATCATATCTTTTGAAATAATATTATAATAAATCTTCACAAAGAATTTAAAATTCTACTAAGACCAGCAGGAACAAATGGTTCTTCATTTATTTTTGTATCTTTATTCTCAATAATTTTATTTAATAATTTTATAGGTTTATTCCCATATATTTTTACAAGAACTAGTCATTTAACTTTAACCCTTACTTTAGCACTTCCACTTTGATTAAGTTTTATATTATTTGGATGAATTAACAATACACAACATATATTTACTCATTTAATTCCTCAAGGTACTCCTGCAATTTTAATACCTTTTATAGTATGCATTGAAACTATTAGAAACATTATTCGACCAGGAACCTTAGCTGTTCGATTAACAGCAAATATAATTGCTGGTCATCTTCTTCTTACTCTTTTAGGAAATACAGGAAATTCTCTTACAATTCTATTAACATTATTAATTATAGTACAAATTGCATTATTAGTATTAGAATCTGCTGTTGCTATAATTCAAGCCTATGTATTTGCTGTTTTAAGAACTTTATACTCTAGAGAAGTAAATTAATGACAACTCACTCAAACCATCCTTTTCATTTAGTAGATTATAGTCCATGACCTCTTACAGCTTCAATTGGTGCACTAGTAACAACTTCAGGACTAGTAAAATGATTTCATCAATATGATAATTCTCTTTTTATTTTAGGAAATATTATTACTATTTTAACTTTATATCAATGATGACGAGATGTATCACGAGAAAGTACATTTCAAGGATTACATACATATATAGTAATCACAGGATTACGATGAGGAATAATCCTGTTTATTCTTTCAGAAATTTTATTTTTTGTTTCATTTTTTTGAGGATTTTTTCATAGAAGTCTTTCCTCATCAATTGAAATTGGTTCCATATGACCTCCTCTAAGAATTACACCATTCAATCCTTATCAAATTCCTTTATTAAATACTGTAATTTTATTAACTTCTGGAATCTCAGTTACTTGAGCTCATCATAGATTAATAGAAAATAATTTTACTCAAACAACTCAAGGTCTATTTTTTACAATTTTATTAGGAATTTATTTTACTATCTTACAAGCTTATGAATATATTGAAGCTCCATTTACAATTGCAGAYTCTGTTTACGGATCAACCTTTTTTATAGCAACAGGATTTCATGGTATTCATGTTTTAATTGGAACAACTTTTTTACTTATATGTTTAATTCGTCATTTAAATAATCATTTTTCAAAATCTCATCATTTTGGATTTGAAGCTGCTGCCTGATATTGACATTTTGTTGATATTGTATGATTATTTTTATATATTTCAATTTATTGATGAGGACAATAAATAATTATCTATATAATATAAATAGTATATTTGACTTCCAATCATAAAGTCTATTCATATATTATAGATAATTTTTTCTATTTTAATTATTAGTTTAATTATTATATTAATTTCTATTATAGTTATAGTATTAGCTTCAATTATTTCTAAAAAAACTTTAATTGATCGAGAAAAAGCTTCCCCATTTGGATGCGGATTTGACCCAAAATCTTCTTCTCGAATTCCATTCTCTTTACGATTTTTTTTAATTACAATTATTTTTTTAATTTTTGATGTAGAAATTGCATTAATTCTTCCTATTATCATAATTATCAAATCATCTAATTTAATATTATGAACAATAACTTCTATAATCTTTATTTTAATCCTACTTTTAGGACTTTATCATGAATGAAATCAAGGAATACTAAATTGATACAATTAGGGTTATAGTTAAATATAACATTTGATTTGCATTCAAAAAGTATTGATTATTCAATTTACCTTGGATATGAAGTGATAATCACAATTAGTTTCGACCTAATCCTAGGTAATATTACCCTTATTCTTTAATTGAAGCCAAAAAGAGGCCTATCACTGTTAATGATAAAATTGAAATTAATTTCCAATTAAAGAAGTATGATCAAGAAAAGCTGCTAACTTTTTCCTTTTAATGGTTAAACTCCATTTATACTTCTTTATTTATTAGTTTAATAAAAACATTACATTTTCATTGTAAAATTAAAAACCTTATTTTATAAATTACTAATATAAATTATTTACATTCAAAGATTTATTAATCTCCCTAATATCTTCAATATTATACTCTTTATAAGCTATTTGAATATATATTAATTAAAAATAAATACAAAATTATAAATCAAAAAATAAAACTTAACAAATAAATCTTTAAATTATTATTTTGTAAAATTTGATTAAATTGAGAATTTTTTACTAAATTATAGTAAATTTTTCTTCCTCCAAAATATTCTGATCACCCCTGATCAAATGATTTAACTACTACTTGTCCTATATTTAATGAATAATTTATAATTCCATAAGTAGAAATATAAGGTATAAATCATATGCAACCTAAAAAATAAGATATATTATAATTATTCAAGGATTTATTAAAAAAAAAAATTGAAATATTAGAAACTAAGTAACCTCTTAATCCACCAATTAAACAAACAATTAACGTTAATATCTTCAAATAAAAAGGTAATAAAATTAACAAAGGTGTAGGAAAAATTAATCATCTAAGTATTCTTCCACCAAAAATACTAAAAATTAATAAACCTATTATACTACTTAACATAACTCATCCTTCATCATTTAAAAAATTTAATGAAGAAAAATTAGAATCTCTTGTTATTCCATAATACACTAATCGAAAAGAATAACAAACTGTTAAACCAGTAGAAAAGAAAAAAAGGAAAAAAGAGAAAAAATTTATATAAGAAAAAGAAACTATTTCCAAAATTAAATCTTTTGAATAAAATCCAGCTAAAAAAGGTATACCACATAAAGCTAAATTAGCTACATTAAAACAAGAAGAAGTTAAAGGTATTATTAAACTTAATCCCCCTATTAAACGAATATCTTGTGAATTATTCATATTATGAATAATTGCACCAGCACATATAAATAATAAAGCTTTAAATAAAGCATGAGTTAATAAATGAAAAAAAGCTAATTTATAAAATCCTATAGATAAAATTCTCATTATTAATCCTAATTGACTTAAAGTAGATAAAGCAATAATCCTTTTTAAATCAAATTCATAATTAGCCCCTAATCCAGATATAAATATAGTTAAACCAGACAATAATAAAAGAAAATTTCCTATCCAAGTACATTCTAATAAAACATTAAACCGAATTAATAAATAAACTCCAGCAGTTACTAATGTAGACGAATGCACTAAAGCCGAAACAGGCGTAGGAGCTGCTATAGCAGCTGGTAACCATGAAGAAAAAGGAATCTGAGCTCTTTTAGTCATAGCAGCTAATACAATCAAACAACCAATAATTACCATTTCATTACAATTTTTAAAAAATTCCAAATAAAAAATATAATTTCATCCTCCATAATTTAATATTCAAGCAATTGCTAATAATAAAGCAACATCCCCGACTCGATTTGATAAAGCAGTTAATATACCAGCATTATAAGACTTTACATTTTGAAAATAAATAACTAAACAATAAGAAACAAGACCTAATCCATCTCATCCTAATAAAATTCTAATTAAATTTGGACTAATAATTAATAATATTATAGATCTAACAAATATCAAAACCAACAAAATAAAACGATTAATTTTGTAATCTTCCTGCATATATTCTTTTCTATAAAAAATTACTAAAGAAGAAATTAATAAAACAAATCTTATAAAAATACAACTTATTCAATCTAATAAAAAAGTTATCACAACTCTTAATGAATTTATAGAAATAACTTCTCATTCAATAAATAAAACAAAATCAGTTATTATAAAATTTATTGAAAAAAAAAAACATGTCAATCTAAATATAAATAAAACAAAAAATCTAACTCTACAAATTGATAGATACTTCATAATTTAAAAAGAAATCTCTTATCATTGATGCCACAAATCAATATTTTTATTAAACTATTTAAATACAATCATAAAAAACATCTATCACTTTTCAAAATCAATAAATTTAAAGGAAATCAATGTAAAAATAAAAGCAAAAATTCACGAATTGATCCACCTCTAAAAGCATAAATTATAGAAGAAATTTTTCCATGTTGTCTATAAGAATATAAATATAAAGTATAAGCAGCTCTAAAAAAAGACAAAAAAGATAACATTAATATAGAAATTCAAGATCATCTAATAATTCTATTTAATAAAAAAATTTCACCTAATAAATTCAAAGTTGGAGGAGCAGCTATATTAGCAGAACTTAATAAAAATCACCATAACGTTATTGAAGGTATAAAATTTAATAAACCCTTATTAATTAATAAACTTCGACTTCCCATTCGTTCATAAGAAATATTTGCTAAACAAAATAATCCAGAAGAACATAAACCATGAGCAATTATTAATGAATAAGAACCACAAATCCCACTATATGTTATAGTTATTAATCCAGACAACACAATTCCTATATGAGCTACAGAAGAATAAGCAATTAATGCCTTTAAATCAGTTTGACGTAAACAAATTAAACTAACTAAAACTCCTCCTACTAATCTAATTCTAATTCAAATATAATTAAACTTTAACCCTATAACTTGTAAAAAAGAAAAAACACGTAATAATCCATAACCACCTAATTTTAACATAATTCCAGCCAAAATTATTGAACCTGAAACAGGAGCCTCTACATGAGCCCTAGGTAATCATAGATGAACCAAAAATATTGGCATTTTAACTAAAAAAGCTATAATTAAAGAAAAATAAAGCAATTCAAAATCAAATATAAAATTTCTTAATAAATAAAAATTTAATGATTTAACAATTTTATATAAATAAAAAATTCCAATTAATATAGGCAAAGAAACTAATAAAGTATAAAATAATAAATATAATCCAGCTTGTAAACGTTCAGGTTGATATCCTCACCCTAAAATTAAAAACAAAGTAGGAATTAAACTACTTTCAAAAAAAAAATAAAACATAAATAAATTTATTCTTCTAAAAGTCAAAACCAATAAAATTAACAATAAAATAATATTAAAAATAAATAAATTTACATAATTATTATATTTATAAATTGATTCTCTTGCTATTAATATTAAGGAAATAATTCATAAACTTAATATAATTAATCCATAAGAAATTAAATCACATCCAAATATATAAGAAATTATCATAAAATAATTTCTACACATATTTATTAAAATAAAAAAAAAACTAAATAAAAATAAAAAATTTTGAACCATTCAATATCTATTTAATATTAAACAAAAAGGACACAAAAACAAAATTCCTACAATAATCTTTAACATTGTAAAATATTCAATCTTTGAAAATAATCATTCCCATAAGTTCGTATTATTGATACCAAAATTGACAAACCTAATGTACCTTCACAAACTCTAAAAGTTAAAAATATTATTCTAAAAAAAAATTCATAATTAATTATATTTAAATAAATAAATAATAATAAAAATAATCTTAAAACTATATATTCTAATCTTAATAATATTGATAATAAATGTTTTCGATTAAATACAAAAGTAAAAACTCCTATAATGAATAAAATTCTTGGTAAAATAAAATTTAAAATTATCATTAGTTTTAATAGTTTAACAAAAACATTGGCCTTGTAAATCAAAATTAAGTCATTACTTTTAAAACTTCAAGAAAAAAGAAAAACCTTTATCATTAATCCCCAAAATTAATATTTTATTTAAACTACTTCTTGATATCATACAATGAATTTTTTTAAGATTAATAATAATTTTTAATTTCATTTTTATAAACATAAAACATCCATTGGCTATAGGATTAACTTTATTGATCCAAACTCTATTAATTTCTTTAATCTCCGGATTAATTTCTAAAAGATTTTGATTCTCATACATCCTATTCTTAATTTTTATTGGAGGTATATTAGTTTTATTTATTTACATAACCTCATTAGCTTCAAATGAAATATTTTCTTTTTCAATAAAACTAACTATCATTTCCTTTACATTATTAACTATTATAGCAATTATTTTATTTATATTAGACAAAAATATTTTATTACAATACAAAAATTTTGAAATAAAACCTATTGATAATCTAAATTCTTATTTTATTGAAAATTCTCTATCTTTAAATAAATTATATAATTACCCAACTAATTCTTTAACAATTATATTAATAAATTATTTATTTATTACACTAATTGCTGTAGTAAAAATTACTAAATTATTTAAAGGCCCACTACGTCCTATATTTAACTAATGAACAAACCTTTACGAACAACTCACCCAATTTTACAAATCATTAACGGAGCCTTTATTGACCTACCTGCACCTATTAATATTTCAATATGATGAAATTTTGGATCTCTTTTATTTCTTTGTTTAATAATTCAAATTATCACTGGATTATTCTTAGCTATACATTACACAGCAGATATTAATCTTGCCTTTAATAGTGTAAATCACATTTGTCGAGACGTTAATTATGGGTGACTATTACGAACATTACATGCAAATGGAGCATCATTTTTTTTTATTTGCATTTATCTTCATATTGGTCGAGGAATATATTACAATTCATATTTATTTACCCCTACTTGAATAGTAGGAGTAATTATCTTATTTCTAGTAATAGGAACAGCCTTTATAGGTTATGTATTACCTTGAGGACAAATGTCATTCTGAGGTGCTACAGTAATTACTAATTTATTATCAGCAATTCCTTATTTAGGTATTGACCTTGTTCAATGAGTATGAGGAGGATTTGCAGTTGATAATGCCACATTAACTCGATTTTTCACATTTCATTTTATTTTACCATTTATTGTTCTAGCAACTACACTTATTCATATTCTATTTCTTCATCAAACAGGATCAAATAATCCAATAGGATTAAACTCAAATATAGACAAAATTCCATTCCATCCATATTTTATTTATAAAGATATCATAGGATTTCTTTTACTAATAATATTATTAATTTTATTAGTTTTAATTGAACCTTATATATTAGGAGATCCAGATAATTTTATCCCAGCTAATCCTCTAGTAACACCGATTCACATTCAACCAGAATGATACTTTTTATTTGCTTACGCAATTTTACGATCAATTCCAAATAAATTAGGAGGAGTAATTGCATTAGTTCTATCTATTGCAATTTTAGCAATTCTTCCATTATATCATTTAAGAAATTTTCAAGGAATACAATTTTATCCATTAAATCAAATTTTATTCTGAATTATAGTAATTACAGTAATTTTACTTACATGAATTGGAGCTCGACCAGTAGAAGAACCTTATGTATTAATTGGTCAAATCTTAACAGTTATTTATTTTTCATACTATATTTTCAATCCCTTAATTTCTAAATGATGAGATAATATATTAAACTAGTTAATGAGCTTGAATAAGCATATGTTTTGAAAACATAAAATAGAAATTAAATTTTCTATTAACTTTACTAAACTAAATTATTAAAATAAAAAAATCCTAACACCAATATAAAATATTAATATATTTAATGAAAAAGGTAAAAAACTCCTTCAAGCTAAATACATTAATTTATCATAACGAAATCGAGGCAAAGTTCCTYGAACTCAAATAAACATAAAAGATACAAAAACTAACTTAATAAAAAAAAAAAAATTAAAAAGATCACTACCTAAAAATATAACACAAAATAACATTCTCATAAATAAAATACTAGCATATTCAGATAAAAAAATTAGAGCAAATCCTCCTCTTCTATACTCTACATTAAATCCAGAAACTAACTCAGATTCTCCCTCAGCAAAATCAAAAGGAGTACGATTAGTTTCAGCTAAAGAAATTCTAAATCAAACTAATCCTATAGGAAATATAAAAAATAAAAATCAAATAAATAATTGATATTTTAAAAACATTAATAAATTATATCTTCCAATTAAAAAAACAAAACTTAACAAAATCAAAGCTAAACTTACTTCATAAGAAATAGTTTGAGCAACAGCTCGCAATCCTCCTAATAAAGCATAATTAGAATTAGAAGATCAACCAGCAATTATTAACGTATAAACCCCCAATCTTGTACAACAAAGAAAAAATAACAATCCTAAATTAAAAGAAAATAACTTTAACACTATAGGCATACATATTCAACATAATAAAGATAAAAACAAAGAAAAAATAGGAGAAAAATAATAAGAAATATAATTAGATAATAAAGGATAAGTTTGTTCCTTAGTAAATAATTTAATTGCATCACAAAAAGGTTGAGGAATCCCAACAATTCCTACTTTATTAGGACCTTTACGAATTTGAATATAACCTAATACTTTTCGTTCTAAAAGTGTTAAAAAAGCCACTCTTACTAAAACAAAAATAATTAATAATAATCTTCTAATAATAAATAAAAATAAATTCTCTTAAAAACAAGTACTATTTGTAATATAAATTACATAAATAAATTCTAAATCTATTGCACTAATCTGCCAAAATAGTCTATTAATTATATTCTTAATAAAAATAATCATTTACCAAATATTTGATCCTTTCGTACTAAAATATTTTAATAATTTAAAGATAGAAACCAACCTGGCTTACACCGGTTTGAACTCAGATCATGTAAGATTTTAAAAGTCGAACAGACTTAAAATTTAAGCTTCTACACCTAAAATTATATCTTAATCCAACATCGAGGTCGCAATCTTTTTTATTGATAAGAACTCTCCAAAAAAATTACGCTGTTATCCCTAAAGTAACTTGAATTTTTAATCATTAATAATGGATCAATTACTCATTAATTTATGATAAAAAAAATTAAAAGTTTATTAAATTTTAATATCACCCCAATAAAATATTATTATTTATTATAACAAAAAATTCTAAAAATTTTTAATAAATTAAATATAAAGATTTATAGGGTCTTCTCGTCTTTTAAATAAATTTTAGCTTTTTAACTAAAAAATAAAATTCTAATAAAATTATTTATGAAACAGTTAATATTCGTCCAACCATTCATACCAGCCTTCAATTAAAAAACTAATGATTATGCTACCTTTGCACAGTTAGTATACTGCGGCCATTTAAAATTTCAGTGGGCAGGTTAGACTTTTTAAAAATTCAAAAAAGACATGTTTTTGTTAAACAGGCGAACATTAATTTGCCGAGTTCTTTATAAAAACTTCTCAAAAATAATTATTCAAACATAATTATATACTAATTCCATCATTATTTTTTTATTTTTATAATTTTAATAAATACTTTAATAAATACTTAAAATTTCAATAAATAATTTATTAAATAAAATAAATTATAACAATTTTAATAATAATGACTATTTCTAAGCCTATATCTTTTAAAATTTTTACCAATTTTTAAAAATTTATTATATAGCTTATCCCATATAATATAAAAATTAAATAATTATTTAATTAATATATTTAATTAAATAATATAAAATTTATAAATTAAATTTATTTCTTAAAGAACTAGATACCTTCAAAAACGAATAACATTTCATTTCTAATATACTATTTAAAATAATTTTATAACATTAAATTTTACAATATATTAACTCTTTTAAAATCGAGAAAATTAAATAATTAATTTTTATTAAATAAACCCTGATACACAAGGTACAATAAATTAAATTTTCTTTTAAAATATAAATTTTTCAAATTATTTCAATTTTCTTTCACAATACTAATTAACTATAATTAAATTTATTATTTCTTTAAAAATTACTAAAACTAAACATTATATAATTATTTTTAATAAATTATAAATAAAATAAAAAAAATTAATAAATAAAATATAATCAATTTATATTGATTTGCACAAAAATCTTTTCAATGTAAATGAAACACTTTACTTAATAAGCTTTAAATTGCATTCCAGACACACTTTCCAGTACATCTACTATGTTACGACTTATCTTATCTTAATAATAAGAGTGACGGGCAATATGTACATATTTTAGAGCCATAATCAAATTATTTATCTTTATAATTTTACTAACAAATCCACCTTCAATAAATATTTCAAATTTATATTCGTTTAAATATTTTTATTGTAACTCATTTTTACTTAATTATAAGCTACACCTTGATCTGATATACTTTTTTTCTTAAAAATTATGAAAATTAATATTCTCTTAAAATTTTCTAATAACGACGGTATATAAACTGCTAACAAAATTAAGTGAGGTCCATCGTGGAATATCGATTATAAAACAAGTTCCTCTGAATGGAATAAAATACTGCCAAATTTTTTAAGTTTCAAGAACATAACTAATACTACCTTAGTTTTCAATTTAACATTTTAAATAATAGGGTATCTAATCCTAGTTTATTATTAAAATTTTCAAGTTTCAATTATTATATTAAAAAATACTTTAAAATTAAAATTTTACTTAATAATTATAATTATATTTTTATAAAAATTATTTAACTTAAACAAAAAAAATTTATTTGCATTATTTGTTTAACCGCGATTGCTGGCACAAATTTTATCAATACTATTAAATATTACTATTTCTAAATTTCTTTAATTTATAATATTAATTATTGCGAATATGATTAAATATTTACTATTAAAATAAATAAAAATTCACACAAAAATTTACATATAAAATAAATTTATAATAAATTAATAAGCCAAAATTAAACTTTATTTATAATTATTTATAAAAATCATTAAATAATAAACAATAATAAATATAATAACTATAAAATTTTTAAAAATTTTTTAAATAAAATTAATATAAATTACTAAATAATAATAAAAAATAATTAAATTATCTATTTAATATACATAAATATATATATATATATATATACATAAATTTATATTAAATATAAATTTTATAATAATAATAATTTTTAAATATTAAATAACTATTTATAAATAATTAATTTAAGTAATTTAAAGATATTCCCCCATATATTTTTTTAATAACATAAATAAAATAATTTATATATTCATAATAATAATTAAATATTCCCCTATATATTGTCATAAAAATTAATCTATACAAATTTTATTCTATTTATACAAATATTTACTTTAAAATTAAATTTTAATTACATAAAATAAAATCATTTAAATAAACTAATAAATATAAATTTATTATAAATATTTATATTAAATAATAACAAATAAAAGTAAATAAAATCAATCATTTTTAAATATTAAATAACTATTTATAAATAATTAATTTAAGTAATTTAAAGATATTCCCC